TCTACTTAAATTGGAAGTTGCAACAGATCCAAATGGAAAGGAATTGATAAAACAAGCCTACAAACAGAATTCCGTCACTTAGACTTATTAAGGCCATAGGGTTTTGTATAGAATAGCAAAACAAAAAAAAAAAATGATTCAAATTATACCATTATTATGATATTACATATTCGAATTTGAGAAAAATCAAAAGATTCGGTATTTGGAAAAGACAAAGACAAAAAAAACCAGATCGAATCCATTTTTTTAGCACTTAACCGCCTTTATGTTAGGGATTTCGTTGTTCAGATTTGCAGAGAAAAGAGATATTTGTACTTTACTGATTTTTCAGTAGAATACGATTTGAAGTGTATAAGAAGGGTTGCATTTATTAAACACGTATGCAGATCGCTATAATATCCGACTTCTCTTTTATTGCCGGTTCTATTCGGGACAGCCCGGGTCGTGCTCTATCAAAAGAGAATTTCTATTCAATGCAAAAGTGAAGTAGGATCATTTTATGATAATTCCCTATCGACAACATATCTAAATAATAGATATCTGTCTAACAATTTATGTTCTGGGGTTTACATATACTCATATGTTTTGTTATAATTGCAATTGAGAAGGATTTTTTAATTGAAAAAATAAATACTGATTAGTTCTGTCTCAATTTGTATTTTCTTATGTCATTAGGAAAACACAATTTGAGATTCAAATCCTAGAATCGTTCATGAATTCGAAGTAAGCAGTCAATAGTTAATGGTTCAAATTTGTCGGCTGAAAATACCCATTTGATTTCTCAATAGAAAAGCGAGAGAATGTTTTTAGCATTGTGTAGTTTCAGATACTATACAATCAATCGAAGGGATGGATCAAATCCAATCAAAAAGGGGTGTTTCTTTTAGGACAAGGATTAAGGAAAACAGGAGTCAAAATGCAAGTACAATAAAAATTCAGTAATCCGGGAAAATTTTCATCTATTTTGTATCATTTTGGCGGCATGGCCGAGTGGTAAGGCGGGGGACTGCAAATCCTTTTTCCCCAGTTCAAATCCGGGTGTCGCCTGATCAACAAAAAACTCGAAATCTCTTCTATTTTGCTGATATAACTCGCAGAATTCTTCCCCGGTAGAAGCCGAGGAAACCGACTGTTGATACTTTGTTTGATTCTAAGCATGTGGTCTGAAGGTTTTCTAAAAGAAAAGATTGTGAATCCTCGTTCGCATCTAGGATTCAAGGAAATATTCTAATCTACTGGTAGAGGGGTTATCAAGACTTCATGATTCCCTTCTATTACATTACTAAGGGAGTGTCTAATGACTGGATCTTGAATCAAATTGTAGAGCCTGATAGGAAATTCAATTAATAGTTTTGGAAAGGGGCGGAAGTTGCTTTATATACGACGGACTCGCGCGAATCTCTGAGTGCTCAGGTATCCATATTAGATTGGATGGATAATTGACTTTTATAGAAAAAGGGTCAAAAAGAAATTCTTTCTTTTCGACAACCCCTAGTCAAGCCCCCTCTTTCAGAGCAATAATCGGGAAAGGGGGTACGGATTAGATCAAATGGGGAAATAGAGGTCTGTAATAGATAGTGATTTCTCCCCTTCTGTTTTTACTTACGAAGGTCACCAAAAAAGAATAGGGCTTATTATTCTTATTCCTACATGTTCCCATTCCCTTAGGATGTTACTACGTATTTTGCTTGTGTTTAATCTTTCCCGATTCGAAATCATAATTGATTTATTGGATTGATTTCTCAATAGTGTTAGGTCAGAATCTCTTTTTGACTCTGCGCCATTGATTCCACTATTATTAGTGAAGAATAATGGAATAATTCCTTTGTATTTATAGAGATAGGGGACATAATTCACATGGATATAGTAAGTCTCGCTTGGGCTGCTTTAATGGTAGTCTTTACATTTTCCCTTTCACTCGTAGTGTGGGGAAGAAGTGGGCTCTAGAAGTACTACTAATTGAGTTGAGGAATCAAACCGTATCAATTGTTTTATAGATCGTTCTGCAATGCGTTTTGAACTATTAAAAAGAATCTGCATTTCGAATCCCATTGGACTCCAATGGAGTAATCTAGGATATGAATCATACTCTTTCAATCAAAGAGATATTTCAGCGATTCCCGTGTTTGTATTTCGAAAAGAAAGGGATTCAGATGATTGGAAATTGATTCCAACCTAAAATTCTTCCGAAATTTTCTATTTCAATCAATGGAATGGGCTCTTACTATCTTTATAGATGGATACTGAGGAAGACCGGACCCTTTTTTTTTTGATTTCTTTCCCTCTTTACTCTTCCAAGAAGAAGTCGTTTTGTTAAGTGTATACGCACTGCACTTTCTATGAGAAATGATAGAGAGATAGTGGTTGTCTAACGAAAGACTATGCAATGCAATAATAAGATCTTGCCTCGGGCGAGTCACATATTGGACATTTACCGCCTGGTTTCTAATTTTAGAAAGGCGATTTATGCTTTATCGACTTATTTCATATCCTGGTTCGGGCAAAAATCGGTGAGGTTTACTCTTCCTTATTAGTAACAGGAAAGGAATTAGAATCCTAAGAGAAGAATTATTTCCGATTGATCGGAACAAATAGATGTAGCAAATTGGGTGTTATGTCAATTCCATACAATATATGGAATTAATATACACATATATGAAGAGAATATTGTAGATTGATCTATAGAAACTTAAGCCTTTATCTTTATTCTAGATTACAACTTTATAGACTAAGTTTATAGACTAAGAGATAGATAGTATGAAATAGATGAATCTTTCTTTCTACCATACTATCTATCTCTTAGAATACTGCCGATTATAGTCCGCTCATTTCATTTAAGTTAAGACGTGAAATTGGAATCCTTTTCATTTGACTTCGTCAATTTTTGATAAGAACTCAGAAGGAAAGTTTCAGTCAAATTAATTTGAAAATTCAATTGAATTAATCATTTTGACTGACTGTTTTTACGTAAATGATAAGTAGAAAAGCGGTAGGAACTAGAATGAATAGTGCAGTAGCAATAAATGCAAGAATATTTACTTCCATAATCTCATCGGTTTTTTTACTTCGCAATAACTCGGGATTTAATCCCCTAGAGATGATAAATCTTTCGTCTGTAAATTCAATGAATGAATTATCTCTCGATGATCTTGAATCGGATCAATATCATGAATAACAATATCTGATCTAGCAAATCAATTCGTCGTCGAGACTTGAATAGTATAACATAGGAAGTTCTTTTATCCATACCGAATCCAAATTTGGATTCCTGACCCAATCAATCCACAATTCCTTTATTTATCATCCGTCATCTGATGAAGGATCATCAGATTGCCTTTCCACTTCGATTAATCACATAGTTACAAACCTAAACAAACAAGAAAAGCGAAATGAAAAAAAAGAGTTAAGTTCTAAACTCCTTTTTGACTGTGATTTTTTGGAAGATAAAGAGGTTTGATAAAGATGAGGCCGGTATAAAAGATCTAATATTCATCAAATTCACTATTTTAGGGTTTGGGATTTCTTCGATGGGCCCTTAAAATAAAATGGAAAAATAGGAAAGAAAAAAGAAATAAAGACTCCTTTTTGCTTTGGGAATGAAAGTATGCCCCCCGACACCCTTTACTAGTTAGTTCATAGAAAGGGAAAAATGAATTGATGTATTTATTGGATATTGGATCTTGTCGGGACTGGCGGGGCTCGAACCCGCAGCTTCCGCCTTGACAGGGCGGTGCTCTGACCAATTGAACTACAATCCCAGGGAAATAAGGGATCTAGCAGAAAATTTGATTCTTTTTTATCTTCGTCTGGGGTATTTCTGAAGGACAAGGGGGGTTATACCATCTCATGGTAGATTGGCTAATTTTTGGGCCGAGCTGGATTTGAACCAGCGTAGACATATTGCCAACGAATTTACAGTCCGTCCCCATTAACCGCTCGGGCATCGACCCAGGAAGAATCAATTTTAGGCTTATTGGTAATCCATGATCAATTTCCTTTCGTAGTACCCTACCCCCAGGGGAATTCGAATCCCCGCTGCCTCCTTGAAAGAGAGATGTCCTAAACCACTAGACGATGGGGGCCGACTTGCCCAACCGCTCTCATACTATGATCATAGTATGATCAGTTTTTTGAAATTGTCAATATAATGGAATGATTAGATCCGAGGGATCTTTCCGTTTTTTTCAGAATTGTATATAATTTTTGGATTCGTCATTCATATTCATGAATCGTTCATTAGAATCGACATTCTCTATCATTCTCTATAGAAATCTACTAAACATTCTCTATAGAAATCTACTAAAATAAATCTAGTAAACGGGATCAAGAAGTTATCAAAAATTTTCTCTAAGATTTTAGTTCAAGGGTACAAGTAGAATCTCTTCATCACATGATTCGATGAAATATCTTGAAATTTCTTTTATGTCGAACAAGTGCATTTTGTTTTGATAGGGATCATCTCAATAAAAGAAATGAAATTAGGGCCGGTCTTGAAACAATTCATTTTCCCCTAGACTTGCTAGGCAAATCCTTTTGATTATTCAAAAATCAGCGACTAGCCACTATGAGTCTACTGCATATACTTATATATATATTATATATATATATATAATGTGCATATAGAGATTTTATTTACATAGTGACTCGTTCAGGAATTAAATCAAATAAGCCCTTTTAACTCAGTGGTAGAGTAACGCCATGGTAAGGCGTAAGTCATCGGTTCAAATCCGATAAGGGGCTTTTCTTTTTTTCATAAAAGTCCAGTCATAGTATTCAGAAAATAGAGATATTTTTTTGTATTCCAAATACAAAAGGAACTAACCGAATAATACGTTATCATTATACTGAGTTAGAGTATATTCTAGTTAGAAAGTGGAACATTTGGTCGGTAAATTTTCATTATTATGAATAATAATAAGCCGCCTCTTGAATCACCAAAGATCCCTATTTTCCATTATACCAATCAAATGGAAAGATTCGAAATCAACAAAAGAAAAAGT